CAAGAAGTGATCCAATTTTTTTCATGGGGTCCGGGTGGAGACCAAAGGTCTTGAGCAGCCGATCCGGCAGAACAACTCAAAAGATAAAGAAGTACCGTTAATTTCTTCATGCTCATTCCAAGCTCGAAGTACCATTTGTACAAATAAGAATCCGTTTCGATACATAATTGCTTCTTCATATAGATAGATATAGGATCTATGAGGCAAGGACTTAGAAATACCTTTTGTGCAACAGCCCTTCCTATCTGATAGAAAAGGACCCCATAATCCTGAGTCGATGTTACGTGGGCTCGCAAATCCCAAGTTTGTCTATGAAGAGCAGATCGAATTAGATTAGTGTCTATAATTGATTTCTTCTGTGCAATACTAATCGATAGGACCTCATTGGTAAGTGCTACAAGATCTAGTACATTGGAACCCAGGATTGTGGACCCGAATCCACTAGGACTAGTATGGAACATTTTCTTTTCCAAGTGAAATCCCCTAGTATACGAAAGAGTAAAAAAGTGCTTTTGTTGTTGTGGAATAAGAAGCCTTCGTGTCTTAATGCATGTATGGAATTTATCTGGAGCTATTAGAGCGGGATCCACTTTTCGGGGAGTATGAGTCGAAGCAATAACAAGACTATTTCTAGTGGAACGTCTTTCACAATCCAGCAGGGAGACATCGACGGAGAGATGGCTCACTAATAGACCGAGGCATAAGAAACGCGACTCATCCCTATCCAGATGATGAATGTTTGGAATCCATATTATGCAAGGAGACATTGCTTCTACTAATTCGAATTGAAGGGTGATATACATTTGGTCTATTTCCGTCAGCATATACACAGTTAGCTCAGTCATGAACTCCAGCTCCATATCAAAGTCAAAGTCGATATTGTCACTCACACCAATAGCGTCACTATCATCAATCGCGTCACTATCATCAATATCGTCATCACTCGCATAACTCTCGTCATCACTCTCTTCAAGATCAACAAACACACCGTTAGGCTTGTTCTCCATGAACTTGTTCATTAGTACTGTAATGAAAGGAAGATAGGAGTTTCTCACTAGGTATTTGACCAAATAGGATCGTCCAGTTCCTATAGAACCTATCACTAAAATACCCCTAGGGGGAGATAGGGCTAAGCGGAGCGTAAAGGCTTTTCCATGAGATGGGAAATGAAAACTATTCACCCCACACGAGGTTTGTAAATAAGCGGGTATGTGATAATAAGCAAGGAATATCCGTCTTTCTGCTAAACAGGGTGTATTGAGCTCATAATTCATTAGATACTTTTTATGCATGTCAACTAAGTATCCTAAATAAATTGCTCCCGGCTCGTCAATCATTTGATAACCAGAGTCATTCTTTGATAAATGATCACTATGAGTCAGACTCAATAGAATTTGATCAATCCTTTTTTCTGTCGTTACGTTGGAGAACTGAACCAAGAATTCTCTTTCTTTATCATCAATCGAATAACTGCTCGCGACCAAGGATTCTATTCTATCATGATCATCCATCCAATCAACGTACACGTTTTTTATTTTTCTTATGAATAAATAACTCTCTTTAGTTGTATGACTTAGATGTCTCGTATTTCTCGAAAAAGTGATTCGATTGATGGGATTGAGATTGATACTCAAAAATGGATTCTTAGAAGGGATTGATTTAATAACCGGAACACCACCCCACCATAGCCCGTTGTCACCAAAAACAAAACGCCACTTTTCTTCTAGAAAATATCCTAATTGTTTCAGACGAACTAGAAAGATATTCTTTAACCAGAAAGAATTCAGTTCAGATGGAGGATACCTATCCAGAAGGTTTTGAAACTCAATCATGTATGATGGAATCATCAAAGATTTGACCTTTTCGAACTCTGTCTGTAACTCACTATAGGCTCCGGAAACAAAAAGAAGATGTGTAGAAACGAGATATCCAGCAACAAGAAGAAGGAAAAGGATTGAATAGAGGAACTCCCGAACATTTGGCGATCTCAGATGTGTCGATATCAATGGTGGCTCATTCTTTCGATGAATCATTTCTTCGGACGGAAGAAGATTACGTAAACACTTACTCGTTATCCGATTCCGTTGTGTCTTCCACCATAGCTTCCACACATTTTTCTCAAGAATTAGCCAACTTAGCCATGATGTAGCTGATACACGCAGAAAATGATAAATAAGGCGTACATATTTTTGAATGCTACTTAGTATCGGTAATAGGTCCGAAAAGGCATCGAAAAATACCAAAGTTAGATATTTAAAGGCATCGAAAAATATCGAATTTAGATATTTGTACCCTGTCAAAGTAAAGAACCATGGCATATATGTTTTGAATAGATTCCATTTTGAGAGAGTTGAAAAAGCACTATCTCGTTGAAAGGTTCTATACGTCTGCCTTTTTTTTTCAAGCCATTTCTTTAGACCAAGACTCCGTTTTTTCCTCTTTTCGGTCTTTTCGAATGGTAAATATTTCTCAGAACATGGATTGTGAATCAAACCCATGT